GCTAGCGTAGCTTAATTAAAGCATAACACTGAAGATGTTAAGATGAGCCCTAGAAAGCTCCGCGAGCACAAAGGCTTGGTCCTGACTTTACTATCAACTCTAGCTAAACTTACACATGCAAGTATCCGCATCCCCGTGAGAATGCCCTACAGTTCCCTGCCCGGGAACAAGGAGCTGGTATCAGGCACATCCCTACCGAGCCCACGACACCTTGCTTAGCCACACCCCCAAGGGAACTCAGCAGTGATAAACATTAAGCCATAAGTGAAAACTTGACTTAGTTAGAGCTAAGAGGGCCGGTAAAACTCGTGCCAGCCACCGCGGTTATACGAGAGGCCCAAGTTGATAGAGCCCGGCGTAAAGCGTGGTTAAGATTTGTCAAAAAATAAAGCCGAACACCTTCAGAGCTGTTATACGTACCCGAAGGTGAGAAGTTCAACCACGAAAGTGGCTTTAAGGCCTGAACCCACGAGAGCTAAGACACAAACTGGGATTAGATACCCCACTATGCCTAGCCGTAAACATTGGTAGTATTTTACACCCACTACCCGCCTGGGAACTACGAGCATCAGCTTGAAACCCAAAGGACTTGGCGGTGCTTTAGATCCACCTAGAGGAGCCTGTTCTAGAACCGATAACCCCCGTTCAACCTCACCTCCCCTTGTTTTCCCCGCCTATATACCGCCGTCGTCAGCTTACCCTGTGAAGGTTAAATAGTAAGCAAAATTGGTACAACCTAAAACGTCAGGTCGAGGTGTAGCGTATGGGGAGGGAAGAAATGGGCTACATTTCCTAATAGAGGAAACACGAACGATGTGATGAAATGCACATCTGAAGGAGGATTTAGCAGTAAGCAGGAAATAGAGCGTCCCGCTGAAACTGGCCCTGAAGCGCGCACACACCGCCCGTCACTCTCCCCGAGCCTACAAACTAAATTAACTAAAACTTTACAACCGCGAAGGGGAGGCAAGTCGTAACATGGTAAGCGTACCGGAAGGTGCGCTTGGAAAAATCAGAGTGTAGCTAAAACAGGAAAGCATCTCCCTTACACTGAGAAGTCCTCCGTGCAAATCGGAGCGCCCTGACGCCCAACAGCTAGCCCCTCGAGCTAAAAGCAACAAACAAACATTTATACCCCCAAATGCACTAACAATGTGTCAAACAAATCATTTTTCCCCCTGAGTATGTGCGACAGAAAAGGAACTGTGGAGCAATAGAGAAAGTACCGCAAGGGAACGCTGAAAGAGAAGTGAAATAACCCAGTGAAGCTTAAGAAAGCAGAGATTAAACCTCGTACCTTTTGCATCATGATTTAGCCAGTGTACCCCAAGCAAAGTGTGCTTTAGTTTGATAACCCGAAACTAAGTGAGCTACTCCAAGACAGCCTGTTAACAGGGCAAACCCGTCTCTGTGGCAAAAGAGTGGGAAGAGCTTTGAGTAGAGGTGACAGACCTACCGAACTTAGTTATAGCTGGTTACCTGGGAATTGAATAGAAGTTCAGCCCCCCGGATTCTTTATTCACCTCAGTTTTACCCCTCCTGATACCCGAAGAAGCCGAGAGAGTTAGTCAAAGGGGGAACAGCCCCTTTGAACCAAGATACAACTTTTGCAGGAGGGTAAAGATCATAATTACAGAAGGTTAAATATTTAGGTGGGCCTAAAAGCAGCCATCCCCATAGAAAGCGTTAAAGCTCAGATATTCAATTACCCCTCTTATTCAGATCAACAAATCTTATCCCCCTAATTTTACCAGGTCGTCCCATGCAAACATGGGAGTGACCCTGCTAATATGAGTAATAAGAGAGCCTGACCCTCTCTCCTTGCACATGTGTAAGTCGGAACGGACCCCCCACCGAGCCTTAACGGCCCCCACCCAAGAGGGAACTGAACAACAGACCAAACAACTAGAAGAACACTCAGCAAACTTAACCGTTAACCCCACACAGGAGTGCCCCCAAGGAAAGACTAAAAGAAAAAGAAGGAACTCGGCAAACACAACAAGCCTCGCCTGTTTACCAAAAACATCGCCTCTTGTAAAACTTTAAAATAAGAGGTCCCGCCTGCCCTGTGACTATAAGTTTAACGGCCGCGGTATTTTGACCGTGCGAAGGTAGCGCAATCACTTGTCTTTTAAATGGAGACCTGTATGAATGGCATAACGAGGGCTTAACTGTCTCCTTTTTCAAGTCAATGAAATTGATCTCCCCGTGCAGAAGCGAGGATAGCACCATAAGACGAGAAGACCCTATGAAGCTTTAGACGCAAGATAGACCATGTTAAACACTCCTTGATAAGGGATTAAACCAACTGGATCCTCTCCTAATGTCTTTGGTTGGGGCGACCGCGGGGAAACAAAAAACCCCCACGTGGAACGGGAGCACCCCCTCCTACAACTAAGAGCTCCTGCTCTAGTTAACAGAACTTCTGACCAATAAGATCCGGCAACGCCGATCAACGAACCGAGTTACTCTAGGGATAACAGCGCAATCCCCTTTTAGAGCCCATATCGACAAGGGGGTTTACGACCTCGATGTTGGATCAGGACATCCTAATGGTGCAGCCGCTATTAAGGGTTCGTTTGTTCAACGATTAAAGTCCTACGTGATCTGAGTTCAGACCGGAGTAATCCAGGTCAGTTTCTATCTATGACATGATCTTTTCTAGTACGAAAGGACCGAGAAGAAAAGGCCCATACTCTAGGTACGCCTTACCCCCACCTAATGAAGACAACTAAAATAGGCAAGAGGGCATGCCCCCCCTGCCGGAGAGAACGGCATGTTAAGGTGGCAGAGCCCGGAAATTGCAAAAGGTCTAAGCCCTTTCCACAGAGGTTCAAATCCTCTCCTTAACTATGATTTCAATACTTATTACCCACCTTGTTAACCCGCTAGCCTTCATCGTGCCCGTCCTTCTGGCCGTTGCCTTTTTAACCCTCCTAGAACGAAAAGTCCTAGGCTATATACAACTACGAAAGGGCCCAAATATCGTAGGACCCTACGGACTTTTACAGCCCATCGCCGACGGTGTTAAACTCTTCATCAAAGAACCCGTCCGACCCTCAACCGCCTCCCCCATCCTATTTCTTCTGGCCCCAATCCTTGCCTTGACACTAGCCCTTACACTATGAGCCCCCATGCCCATGCCTTATCCCGTAGTAGATCTCAACCTCGGAATCCTCTTTCTCCTTGCACTGTCAAGTCTCGCCGTATACTCAATTTTAGGCTCAGGCTGGGCCTCCAATTCAAAGTACGCTCTTATTGGTGCCCTGCGGGCCGTGGCACAAACTATTTCCTACGAAGTTAGTTTAGGTCTTATTCTTTTAAACATTATCATTTTTACGGGGGGCTTTACACTCCAAACCTTTAACGTAGCCCAAGAAAGCGTTTGATTTATTTTACCCGCCTGGCCCCTGGCCGCAATGTGGTATATCTCAACCCTCGCAGAGACTAACCGTGCCCCTTTTGATCTTACTGAAGGGGAATCAGAACTAGTTTCAGGTTTTAACGTAGAATATGCTGGGGGCCCCTTTGCTCTTTTCTTCTTAGCGGAGTATGCAAACATTCTACTAATAAATACCCTTTCCGCCACCCTGTTCCTAGGGGCTTCCCACATCCCCACACTCCCGGAGCTCACTGCTGTTAACCTGATGACCAAAGCTGCCCTTCTTTCAGTTGTATTTCTCTGAGTTCGAGCCTCCTACCCTCGATTCCGTTACGATCAGCTCATACACCTAATCTGAAAAAACTTCCTCCCCCTAACCCTAGCCTTAGTTATTTGACACCTGGCGCTCCCTATTGCATTTGCTGGGCTACCTCCCCAACTATAGCCCCGGAGTTGTGCCTGAACTAAAGGGCCACTTTGATAGAGTGAACCATGGGGGTTAAAATCCCCCCAGCTCCTTAGAAAGAAGGGACTCGAACCCTACCTAAAGAGATCAAAACTCTTGGTGCTTCCACTACACTACTTCCTAGTAAAGTCAGCTAATTAAGCTTTTGGGCCCATACCCCAAACATGTTGGTTAAACTCCTTCCTTTACTAATGAACCCCTACATCTTAGCCGCCCTACTTTTTGGCCTAGGCCTAGGTACGACAATTACCTTCGCGAGCTCGCATTGGCTCCTCGCCTGAATAGGACTTGAAATAAATACTCTAGCTATCATTCCCCTAATAGCACAACATCACCACCCCCGAGCGGTAGAAGCCACCACTAAATACTTCCTCACCCAGGTAACCGCGGCAGCTATGCTCCTTTTCGCCAGCACCACTAATGCATGACTGACCGGACAGTGAGACATCCAACAGATGACCCACCCCCTCCCCATTACCCTAATTACCCTCGCGCTAGCACTAAAGATTGGCCTTGCACCTGTTCACTCATGACTGCCCGAGGTTCTCCAAGGACTAGACCTTACTACCGGGCTCATCCTCTCCACCTGACAAAAACTGGCCCCCTTTGCCCTCCTCCTACAAGTTCAGCCTGCCAACTCAACCATCTTAATTGCTTTCGGTGTAGCATCAACGCTTGTGGGAGGCTGAGGCGGGCTAAATCAGACCCAGCTTCGTAAAATTCTCGCCTACTCATCCATCGCCCATCTTGGCTGGATAATTCTTGTTTTACAATTTTCACCCTCCCTCACACTCCTCACCCTCCTGACATATTTTGTAATGACAATCTCAACATTCCTTGTATTTAAGCTCAATAAATCAACCACTCTCAACATGCTCGCCACCTCCTGAGCCAAAGCGCCCGCTTTGACAGCCCTCACCCCCCTCATTCTGCTGTCCCTAGGAGGCCTCCCCCCACTAACCGGCTTTATGCCCAAATGACTTATTCTACAAGAATTAACCAAACAGGATCTTGCTCCGACAGCAACCCTAGCCGCCATATCAGCCCTTCTCAGCCTTTACTTTTACTTGCGGCTTTCCTATGCAATGGCCCTAACCATCTCCCCGAATAACTTAACAGGCACCACCCCCTGACGGCTGCAACACTCACAATTTACATTACCCCTAGCCCTCGCAACCACTGCCACCCTCCTTCTGCTTCCGCTTACGCCCGCAGTTGTGGCACTGCTCGCTCTTTAAGAGACTTAGGTTAACACAAGACCAAGGGCCTTCAAAGCCCTAAGCAAGAGTGAAAATCTCTTAGTCCCTGATAAGACTTGCGGGATATTACCCCACATCTCCTGCATGCAAAACAGACACTTTAATTAAGCTAAAGCCTTTCTAGACGGGTAGGCCTCGATCCTACAAACTCTTAGTTAACAGCTAAGCGCTCAAACCAGCGAGCATCCGTCTACCCTTTCCCCCGCCTGTCCGGGGACAAAAGGCGGGGGAAAGCCCCGGCAGACGCTAGCCTGCTCCTTAAGATTTGCAATCTTATATGTCAAACACCTCGGGGCTTGGTAAGAAGAGGACTTAAACCTCTGTAAGTGGGGCTACAATCCACCGCTTGAACCCTCAGCCATCCTACCTGTGGCCACCACACGTTGACTTTTCTCGACCAATCACAAAGACATCGGCACCCTCTATCTAGTATTTGGTGCTTGAGCCGGAATAGTGGGCACTGCCCTTAGTCTACTTATCCGCGCAGAACTAAGCCAACCCGGGGCGCTCCTCGGAGACGACCAGATTTATAACGTCATTGTTACAGCCCACGCCTTTGTAATAATTTTCTTTATAGTGATACCAATTATGATTGGAGGGTTCGGAAACTGACTTGTACCACTTATGATTGGTGCTCCCGACATGGCATTCCCCCGAATAAATAACATAAGCTTTTGGCTCCTACCCCCTTCTTTCCTTCTACTTCTTGCCTCCTCAGGAGTAGAAGCTGGAGCTGGAACTGGATGAACCGTCTATCCCCCTCTAGCCGGAAACTTGGCACACGCCGGGGCATCCGTCGATCTAACCATTTTTTCTCTACATTTAGCAGGAATCTCCTCAATTCTAGGGGCCATTAATTTTATTACAACTATCATTAACATAAAACCCCCTGCTATTTCCCAGTACCAAACCCCCCTATTCGTCTGAGCTGTGCTTATTACTGCAGTACTTCTTCTTCTTTCCCTCCCCGTTCTCGCCGCAGGCATCACCATGCTCCTCACAGATCGCAACTTAAATACAACCTTCTTCGACCCCGCAGGAGGGGGAGACCCCATCCTTTACCAACACTTATTCTGATTCTTTGGCCACCCGGAAGTTTATATTCTTATTCTGCCAGGATTTGGAATAATTTCCCACATTGTTGCCTACTACGCAGGAAAAAAAGAACCATTCGGCTACATGGGCATGGTTTGAGCCATGATGGCTATTGGCCTACTAGGCTTCATTGTTTGAGCTCATCATATGTTTACAGTTGGGATGGACGTAGACACCCGGGCGTACTTTACCTCTGCAACTATAATTATTGCCATCCCGACGGGCGTTAAAGTCTTCAGCTGGCTTGCCACCCTACACGGAGGCTCTATTAAATGAGAGACCCCCCTTCTATGGGCCCTAGGCTTTATTTTCCTATTTACAGTAGGCGGACTAACTGGTATTGTCCTAGCCAACTCCTCCCTGGACATTGTACTTCATGACACCTACTACGTAGTAGCTCATTTCCACTACGTTCTATCCATGGGGGCTGTGTTTGCCATTGTCGCCGCCTTTGTCCACTGGTTCCCCCTATTTTCAGGTTACACCCTACACAGCACCTGAACAAAAATCCACTTTGGTATCATGTTTACAGGAGTAAATTTAACATTCTTCCCCCAACACTTCCTTGGTTTAGCCGGAATGCCCCGACGATACTCAGACTACCCAGATGCCTACACCCTTTGAAACACAGTCTCATCCATCGGGTCTCTTATTTCTTTAGTAGCAGTAATTATGTTTTTATTTATTATCTGAGAGGCCTTTGCCGCCAAACGCGAAGTTCTGGCAGTTGAATTAACCACAACTAACGTTGAATGACTGCACGGCTGCCCTCCCCCTTACCACACATTTGAAGAACCTGCCTTCGTTCAAGTTCAGGCCAACTAACGAGAAAAGGAGGAGTCGAACCCCCATTGACTGGTTTCAAGCCAGTCACATAACCGCTCTGTCACTTTCTTTATAAGATACTAGTAAAAGGGCTATTACACTGCCTTGTCAAGGCAGAATCGTGGGTTAAACCCCCGCGTATCTTGCTTAACCAATGGCCCATCCCTCTCAGCTAGGATTTCAAGATGCAGCTTCACCTGTTATAGAAGAACTTCTTCATTTTCATGACCACGCCCTCATAATTGTGTTCCTCATTAGCACCCTAGTACTTTACATTATTGTGGCGATAGTCTCCACTAAATTAACTAACAAGTATATTTTAGACTCGCAAGAGATCGAAATTATCTGAACTGTCCTACCCGCTATTATTCTTATCCTGATCGCCCTCCCCTCGCTTCGCATTCTTTACCTTATGGACGAGATTAATGACCCCCACCTGACGATCAAGGCGATGGGCCATCAATGATACTGAAGCTACGAATACACCGACTACGAAGACCTGGGGTTTGATTCTTACATGATTCCAACCCAAGACCTTACCCCGGGTCAATTCCGCCTCTTAGAAGCGGATCATCGAATAGTTATCCCCGTTGAATCCCCTATCCGAGTCCTAGTCTCCGCCGAAGACGTCCTTCATTCATGGGCCGTCCCCGCCTTAGGAGTAAAAATAGACGCAGTACCAGGGCGCCTTAATCAAACAGCCTTTATTGCATCCCGACCAGGAGTCTTCTACGGACAATGCTCGGAGATTTGCGGCGCAAACCACAGCTTTATACCTATTGTAGTTGAGGCAGTTCCTTTAGAACATTTTGAAAACTGATCCTCCCTAATACTTGAAGACGCCTCGCTAAGAAGCTAAACTGGGCCTAGCGTTAGCCTTTTAAGCTAAAGATTGGTGACTCCCAACCACCCCTAGCGACATGCCCCAACTCAACCCCGCACCTTGATTTGCCATTCTGGTTTTTACCTGACTAGTTTTCTTAGTTATTGTTCCCACAAAAATCCTGGCCCACACCTACCCCAATGAGCCCACCTCCCAAAGCACCGAAAAACCCAAAACAGAGCCCTGAACCTGACCATGACACTAAGCTTCTTTGATCAATTTATGAGCCCAACATTTATGGGAATTCCCCTTATAGCCCTGGCCCTATCCCTGCCCTGAGTTTTATATCCTGCACCTTCTGCTCGCTGACTAAACAACCGATTTCTTGCCCTCCAAGGCTGGTTTATTAACCGATTTACCCAACAACTTCTTCTCCCATTAAATACTGGAGGGCACAAGTGAGCCGCTCTCTTGGCCTCCTTAATAATTTTTCTAATTACACTTAATATGCTAGGCCTTCTTCCCTACACCTTCACCCCCACCACTCAGCTATCACTTAATTTAGGGTTAGCAGTCCCCCTCTGGCTAGCAACAGTAATTATTGGTATACGAAACCAGCCCACCCACGCCCTCGGTCACCTTCTACCTGAAGGCACCCCTGGCCCCCTCATCCCGGTTCTTATTGTCATTGAAACAATTAGCCTCTTCATCCGACCCCTCGCCCTGGGAGTACGGCTTACGGCCAATCTTACCGCGGGCCATCTCTTGATTCAACTTATTGCTACGGCCGCATTCGTTCTGCTACCTTTAATACCAGCAGTAGCAATTCTAACTTCGACAGTTCTTGTCCTCCTAACCCTCTTAGAAGTTGCCGTGGCTATAATTCAAGCCTACGTATTTGTTCTCCTCTTAACTCTCTACCTACAAGAAAACGTCTAATGGCCCATCAAGCACATGCATACCACATAGTTGACCCCAGCCCCTGACCCCTTACAGGCGCAGTAGCCGCCCTACTAATAACATCCGGCCTCGCAATCTGGTTCCACTTCCACTCAACTACACTAATAGGCCTAGGGATGGCCCTTCTTCTCCTAACAATATATCAATGGTGACGAGACATTATCCGAGAAGGCACATTCCAAGGCCACCACACGCCTCCTGTGCAAAAAGGACTTCGATACGGAATAATCCTATTTATTACCTCGGAGGTCTTCTTTTTTCTAGGATTCTTCTGAGCCTTTTACCACTCAAGCCTGGCTCCCACACCCGAGTTAGGCGGCTGCTGACCACCCACAGGCATCACCCCCTTAGACCCTTTTGAGGTTCCCCTCTTAAACACCGCCGTTCTGCTTGCCTCTGGGGTCACCGTTACATGAGCCCATCACAGCATCATGGAAGGAGAACGCAAACAAGCCATCCAGTCCCTTGCCCTGACGATTCTCCTTGGCTTTTACTTTACCTTCCTGCAAGCCATAGAGTACTATGAAGCCCCCTTCACCATCGCAGACGGCGTCTATGGTGCCACCTTTTTTGTAGCAACCGGCTTCCACGGCCTCCATGTCATTATTGGCTCTACATTCCTCGCCATCTGCCTGCTCCGACAAGTCCAATACCATTTTACATCCGAACACCACTTCGGATTTGAAGCAGCCGCCTGATACTGACACTTCGTAGACGTTGTCTGACTATTCCTTTACATCTCCATCTACTGATGAGGTTCCTAGTCTTTCTAGTATCAGGTAAGTATAAGTGACTTCCAATCACCCGGTCTTGGTTAAAGTCCAAGGAAAGATAATGAACTTAATTGCAACCATTATTGCCATTACTACTATTTTACCTATTATTCTAGCCCTCGTGTCTTTTTGACTACCCCAAATAACGCCGGATCACGAAAAGCTCTCCCCCTATGAGTGTGGATTTGACCCTCTGGGCTCGGCCCGCCTTCCTTTCTCTCTCCGGTTTTTTCTTGTCGCCATTCTTTTTCTTCTCTTTGACCTAGAGATTGCGCTTCTCTTGCCCCTGCCCTGAGGGGACCAACTTGCAACTCCCTTACTCACATTCCTATGAGCCTCGGCCGTCCTAGCCCTCCTGACCCTGGGTCTTATCTATGAATGACTTCAAGGCGGCCTAGAGTGGGCCGAATAGGTAATTAGTTTAAGAAAAACATTTGATTTCGGCTCAAAAACCTGTGGTTAAAGTCCACAATTGCCTAATGACCCCCGTTCACTTTGCTTTTTCATCAGCCTTTATTCTAGGGCTAACAGGCCTGGCATTTCATCGCACCCATCTCCTCTCCGCCCTTCTATGTTTAGAGGGAATGATACTTTCTTTGTTCATTGCGCTCTCTCTCTGAGCCCTGCAGTTGGACTCTACCAACTTCTCAGCGGCCCCCATACTCCTTTTGGCATTCTCAGCCTGTGAAGCAAGCGCAGGCCTTGCCCTGCTAGTCGCCACCGCCCGAACCCACGGCACCGACCGACTTCAAAGCCTAAACCTCCTACAATGCTAAAAATTCTTGTCCCAACACTTATGCTGATCCCAACTGCCTGAGCGGCCCCCGCCAAATGACTTTGACCGCTAACCCTCGGCCACAGCCTTCTCATTGCACTCTCTAGCTTGCTTTGATTAAAAAATACATCAGAGACCGGCTGATCAAACCTTGGCCCCTATATGGCAACAGACCCCTTGTCCACACCTCTTCTTGTTCTTACTTGCTGACTTCTCCCGCTAATAATCTTAGCCAGTCAGAATCACACGGCCTCTGAGCCATTAAACCGACAACGAATATATATTTCACTTTTGACATCCCTTCAATTTTTCCTCATCTTGGCCTTCAGTGCCACAGAAGTGATTATGTTCTATGTTATATTTGAAGCTACCCTTATCCCCACTCTAATTATTATTACCCGCTGGGGTAACCAAACAGAGCGTCTTAACGCGGGGGTTTATTTTTTATTCTATACCCTAGCAGGCTCGCTCCCGTTACTAGTCGCCCTCCTCCTCTTGCAGAACAGCACCGGGACTCTCTCATTACTCACCCTGCAGTTTTCAGACCCCCTTCAACTGACCACCCTCGGGGACAAGATCTGATGAGCAGCTTGCCTTGTGGCATTCCTAGTAAAAATACCTTTATATGGGGTTCACCTTTGACTACCTAAAGCTCACGTAGAAGCACCTGTTGCAGGGTCCATAATCCTTGCCGCTGTTCTTCTTAAGCTAGGGGGATACGGAATGATGCGAATCGTCATCATACTTGAACCTCTCACCAAAGACCTCAGCTACCCATTTATTATCTTTGCATTATGAGGGGTAGTCATGACGGGCTCAATCTGCCTACGCCAGACAGACCTAAAATCCCTAATTGCCTACTCCTCAGTAAGCCATATAGGTCTCGTTGTGGGGGGAATTCTTATCCAAACCCCCTGGGGCTTTTCAGGCGCTATAATTTTAATAATCGCCCACGGTCTAACATCTTCCGCCCTTTTCTGCTTAGCCAACACAAATTATGAACGTACCCACAGCCGAACGATACTGTTAGCCCGAGGGCTGCAGATAGTGTTACCCCTTATGACAGCCTGATGGTTTATTGCTAGCCTAGCCAATCTAGCTCTCCCACCACTTCCTAACCTTATAGGGGAACTAATAATCGTGACTTCTCTAGTTAACTGATCCTGATGGACCCTTGCATTAACCGGGGCGGGAATATTAATTACCGCAAGTTATTCTCTTTACATGTTTCTTATAACCCAACGAGGGCCTATTCCACCACACATCATTGCCTTGGACCCCTCCCACTCTCGAGAGCATTTACTTATAGCCCTCCACCTGCTCCCCCTTATTCTTCTAGTACTTAAGCCCGAGCTTATCTGAGGCTGGGCCTACTGTAGATATAGTTTAACGAAAACATTAGATTGTGATTCTAAAAACAGGGGTTAAAGCCCCCTTGTCCACCGAGGGAGGCTCGCCAGCAACGAAGACTGCTAATCTCCGCGACCTTGGTTGAACCCCAAGGCTCACTCGCCCGTGCTTCTAAAGGATAACAGCTCATCCGTTGGTCTTAGGAACCAAAAACTCTTGGTGCAAATCCAAGTAGCAGCTATGCACCCCACCTCTCTTATAATAACCTCAAGTTTGATTATTATCTTTACATTACTGACATATCCTGTCTTTACCACACTTAACCCATGCCCCCGTGAACCCAGCTGGGCCCTTTCCCACGTTAAAACTGCAGTGAAGCTGGCTTTCATGGTCAGTCTTCTCCCCCTTTTCCTGTTCATTAATGAAGGGGCCGAAACAATCATCACTTCCTGAAGCTGAATAAATACCCTAGTCTTTGACATTAATATTAGCTTTAAGTTTGACCACTACTCGATTATTTTTACCCCAATTGCTCTCTACGTCACCTGATCTATTTTAGAGTTTGCATCATGATATATGCACGCGGACCCGTTCATAAACCGCTTTTTTAAATATCTCCTAATTTTCCTCATCGCTATGATTGTTCTAGTCACGGCAAATAACCTATTTCAACTATTTATTGGGTGGGAGGGGGTCGGCATCATGTCCTTTCTTCTCATCGGCTGGTGGTACGGGCGGGCAGATGCAAACACTGCCGCACTGCAAGCTGTTGTATACAACCGAGTGGGGGACATCGGCTTAGTCTTTTCCATGGCATGGATGGCCACTAACCTAAACTCCTGGGAAATACAGCAGGTATTTACAGCCGCCCAAGGCTTCGACCTCACTTTCCCTCTTTTAGGACTAATTGTTGCAGCTACGGGGAAGTCCGCCCAATTTGGGCTCCACCCGTGGCTCCCCTCCGCCATGGAGGGCCCTACGCCGGTATCTGCCCTACTGCACTCCAGCACAATGGTCGTGGCAGGGATCTTCCTTTTAATCCGTATAAGCCCCCTGCTAGCAGAGAGCCCCTCCGCCCTCACCACTTGTCTATGCCTCGGCGCCCTTACAACCCTGTTTACAGCCACCTGCGCTCTGACCCAAAACGATATCAAGAAAATTGTTGCATTCTCAACATCTAGCCAACTCGGCTTGATAATGGTTACACTGGGCCTAAATCAACCACAGTTAGCTTTCCTCCACATCTGTACCCATGCGTTCTTCAAAGCAATACTTTTTTTGTGCTCTGGTTCTATTATTCACAGCCTCAATGACGAGCAAGACATTCGCAAAATAGGGGGCTTACACCATCTAACCCCCTTCACCTCCTCCTGTCTCACTGTTGGTAGCCTTGCCCTCACAGGGACCCCCTTTTTAGCAGGCTTCTTCTCAAAAGACGCCATTATTGAGGCATTAAACACATCCCACCTAAACGCCTGAGCCCTGACCCTCACTCTTCTAGCCACTTCTTTCACGGCCATCTATAGTCTTCGAGTTGTTTATTTTGTATCCATAGGACACCCTCGCTTTAACGCCCTCTCCCCCATTAATGAAAACAACCCCGCAGTTATTAACCCCATTAAACGACTGGCCTGGGGAAGCATCATTGCCGGTCTTCTAATCACCTCAAACATAATTCCGTTGAAAACACCTGTCATGACAATGCCCCCTCTACTTAAGCTCGCCGCCCTAATCGTAACAATTGGAGGGCTCCTCCTCGCTTTGGAGCTGGCATCACTCACAAGCAAACAACTCAAACCTACCCCCTACTTAACCGCTCACCATTTTTCTAACATGCTTGGTTTCTTCCCTACAATTATTCACCGATTTGCCCCCAAACTCAACCTCGTCCTGGGCCAAACAATTGCAAGCCAAATGGTAGATCAAACATGATTAGAGAAATCGGGCCCCAAAGCCGTGGCTACTCTAAGTATCCCTCTCGTCACGACCACAAGTAATACACAACGCGGCATAATTAAAACCTATCTCGCCCTATTCCTACTCACCCTTGTCCTGGCCACCCTTCTCTTTATTAACTAGACAGCCCGCAAGGTCCCACGGCTGAGCCCCCGCGTCAATTCCAGCACAACAAATAGCGTTAGCAGCAAAACCCAAGCACTAATAACCAACATCCCCCCTCCCAAGGAGTATATTAAAGCTACCCCTCCAATATCTCCTCGGAAGACAGAGAGACCATCCAATTCGTCCCCCGGAACCCATGAAAACTCATACCACCCTCCTCAAAATTTGCTGGACACAAGCCCCACACTCAGCACATACACGGCTATATAACCTGCGACAGGTCGACTCCCCCAACTCTCAGGATAAGGCTCAGCAGCCAAGGCCGCTGAATATGCAAACACAACTAGCATCCCTCCTAGGTAGATTAAGAATAGAACTAAAGAAAGGAAGGGTCCACCATAATTAATTAATACACCACACCCCATGCCCGCTACCACTACTAACCCTAGAGCAGCAAAATACGGAGAGGGGTTAGAAGCTACTGCGACCAACCCTAGCACCAACCCTAATAAAAACAAGGACATAATATAGGTCATAATTCCTGCCAGGACTCTAACCAGGACTAATGGCTTGAAAAACCACCGTTGTTATTCAACTACAAGAACCTCTAATGGCAAGCCTCCGAAAAACCCACCCCCTACTCAAAATTGCAAACGACGCACTTGTTGATCTTCCCGCCCCTTCAAATATTTCAGTATGATGAAACTTTGGCTCCTTATTAGGTCTTTGCTTAATTACCCAGATTCTTACAGGACTGTTCCTAGCCATACATTACACCGCTGACATCGCAACAGCCTTTTCATCGGTAGCACACATCTGCCGTGACGTGAACTACGGATGACTTATTCGTAATATGCACGCGAACGGCGCATCCTTCTTCTTCATCTGCATTTATATGCACATTGGACGAGGTTTGTACTACGGCTCCTACCTCTATAAAGAAACATGAAACATCGGAGTAGTTCTCCTCCTATTAGTGATAATGACCGCCTTTGTCGGATACGTTCTCCCCTGAGGACAGATGTCATTCTGGGGCGCCACCGTCATCACGAACCTTCTATCTGCAGTTCCTTATGTGGGCAACACCCTGGTTCAGTGGATTTGGGGAGGCTTCTCCGTGGACAACGCCACCCTCACTCGATTCTTCGCCTTCCATTTTCTTTTCCCCTTTGTCATTGCAGGTGCCACACTTGTACACCTTCTTTTCCTACATCAAACAGGCTCAAACAACCCCCTCGGCTTAAACTCAGACGCAGACAAAATCTCCTTCCACCCCTATTTTTCCTACAAAGATCTGCTTGGCTTTGCAGTACTCCTTATTGCTCTAACAGCTCTCGCCCTCTTTTCCCCCAACCTCTTAGGAGACCCAGACAACTTCACCCCCGCAAACCCCCTAGTTACGCCCCCACATATTAAGCCTGAGTGATATTTCTTGTTTGCTTATGCCATCCTACGCTCTATTCCTAACAAACTGGGAGGAGTCTTGGCCTTGTTGGCATCTATCTTAGTACTAATAGTTGTCCCAATTCTCCACACCTCAAAACAACGAGGCGTCACATTTCGGCCCCTCTCCCAATTCCTCTTCTGAACCCTAATCGCAGACGTCGCCATTCTTACCTGGATCGGAGGTATGCCTGTAGAACACCCCTTTATTATTATCGGCCAAGTCGCATCTTTCCTATACTTCTTCCTCTTCCTCGTCCTTGCCCCACTCGCAGGGTGGGTCGAGAATAAAGCCCTCGGATGAACCTGCACTAGTAGCTCAGCGCCAGAGCGCCGGTCTTGTAAACCGGACGCCGGAGGTTAAAATCCTCCCTACTGCTCAAAGAAAGGAGATTTTAACTCCCACCCCTAACTCCCAAAGCTAGGATTCTAAACTAAACTATTCTTTGCAAGTATTTGCAAGTATTTGCAAGTATTTGCAAGTATTTGCAAGTATTTGCAAGTATTTGCAAGTATTTGCAAGTATTTGCAAGTATTTGCAAGTATTTGCAAGTATTTGCAAGTATTTGCAAGTATTTGCAAGTATTTGCAAGTACAAAATACACGTATGTATTTACACCATACATTTATATTAACCATATAAGGGGCATTCAAGTACATATATGTTTAATCAACATATCTAGGATTACCCCATTCATATATCACCATATAACTAAGGGTTACATAAAGCATCTATAGGTTTATTTAACAATATATTAAATCTTGGACAGGCGACATTTAAGACCGAACACAAATACTCATAAGTTAAGTTATACGTTTACCTGACATCTCGTCATACCTCAAAATCTTAATGTAGTAAGAGCCTACCATCAGTTGATTTCTTAATGCCAACGGTTATTGAAGGTGAGGGACAACTATTGTGGGGGTTTCACACAGTGAATTATTCCTGGCATTTGGTTCCTACTTCAGGGCCATTTATTGATATTATTCCTCACACTTTCATCGACGCTGACATAAGTTAATGGTGGAGTACATACTCCTCGTTACCCACCAAGCCGGGCGTTCTTTCCATCGGGCAACTGGTTTTTTTTTTCTATTTCCTTTCACTTGGCATTTCAGAGTGCACACGGGATTAACAGACAAGGCAGAACATTTACTTTGCGCGGGTATATAGTATGAATGGTGGAAAGATTTTATACAAAGAACCACATATTAGGATATCATGTGCATAAGTAGTGGTAATTTCTCCTAACTTCCCTAAGAGACCCCCCTCTGGGATTTCTTACGGTTTCTTTGCGTAAACCCCCCCCCCCTAAACTCCTGAGATAGCTATCAATCCTGCAAACCCCCCGGAAACAGGAAAACCTCTAGAAGCATTTTTTGGGGATCCAATTTGTATCTATTTACATTATTAAAATAATGTGTTT